ATTTAATATATTGGTATTTATATATTCGAATATTGGATATTGGATTGGAGATATCTCTTTTGAGCCCTCACTTTAGCTAAATGGAATTGCTGATAAAAGTTTTTATATATTTTTTTAGCTATATCTTTATATAGCTAAATAATTATATATCTATATAATGAATAGAGATAAAGATAATAAAGAGAGATAAAGAAGGGCTTTTTTCAAGCCTTACTTTTTATGTAATGTATCATAGTAATTATCCTTTTTCATTTTTCAATTTGGGAGAGATGGCTGAGTGGACTAAAGCGTCGGATTGCTAATCCGTTGTACGAGTTTTTCGTACCGAGGGTTCGAATCCCTCTCTTTCCGTTTCTGTCGATGACTTGGTATTCTATATATTTTTTTTTATAGTTCCAGAAAGATGTGGAATAGATAAAATCTTAAGAAGATTTGAAAATCAAGCGAGGAAAACTAAAATCTTATTTTTTATTCTTCACGTCCAGGATTACGTCCCGGGTCATTAGATAGGAATCCGAAAATGAAGAGAGAAACAAAGAATATCACTACTGTATAAACAAATAGTTTGAGAGTAAGCATTACACAATCTCCAAGATCTTTTTTTTTTTTGGAAAAAAAAAAGAGAATAGATTCTCTATTTTTATACCGCATACCCTATTTTGACACCAATAACTGAAATGATTTCTAGAAATATAAAAAAAATTTCAGACATTCAGAGTCGAGTCTTTCATTAGTAAAATTTTTTTTCATACCAACAATTATATATTGTGGGGCACTCTAATAGGGTCGTTCAATGGAAAAAAAAAAAGTTAGAATAAGAAAATGAGAGTGATCTCGATTTATCCCAACTATACAAAAATTTCAATATTTGACTCAAGGGTTCATACTCTATGTAAGACTTATCTGATCTTAGAAATTGTTAGAAGTTTTTTCGAGTAAATCATGAATTTTTCTAGGACAGTATTCAAAATATCATCGAAAACTTACAGCAGCTTGCCACACAAAAGCTAATAGAAAAAAGAACAAAGGTATTACTGGCATAACATCTACTATTGGATTCAAAAAAGCGTAGGCCTCGGGCAATTTGGCAAAGAAAAAACTACTTGAATCAAGGACAGAATGAAGACAGATACATAAGATATTAAGCATAACAATTTTTTTTTTCTTTGTTCTTGAAGATAATTGTATTTATTTTGATTTGATTGAGTTAGTTGAGTTATTAATATGTTATTATTGATATAAGGGATAAGGTAAAAATAAATAATATAAGTTAGGTCAAAAACCTTTCTTTGATTTTCACTCATCTAATCAAAAATCCTTCCATTCTCAAATCAAAAGAGAATAGAAGAAATCCTACTTTCAGACAATATCTTAATTGAATTCTATGTAATGATCAATAAATTTAGTTTCATTCAATATCTAAACATATCAAAATCCTAGCAACAATCTAATTTATTCTATAAATATTTGGACTGGAATTGACGAACAACCAATACCAATATTAGTGTTTATTAGTGTTGAATAGAAATGGGGCGTGGCCAAGTGGTAAGGCAACGGGTTTTGGTCCCGCTATTCGGAGGTTCGAATCCTTCCGTCCCAGAGAATGCTATGCCTATTCTATATAATAGAATATATCTTATATATCATAATATTCTATATCATATCAGAATAAAGATTGCCCCTTGTTTTTTTTTTAACAACCTTCTGTTTAAGAGTCTAATATTAAATAGACATTGAATCCATTTGTGATCTAGGGGTAATATGGGAACATAGAAAAAAAAGAGTTTTGAATAATAAATAAAAAAAAAAAGTAAGATGGGCTTTTCATCGTATGTCCATATCCTGCATATTTATATTTGAAATTCGTTACTCATAAAAAAACCTTACGTCTTATATATTTTCAATAATCCCTTTTAAAATAGAAATGCGAAAGCCTCTCTTATTCTCTATCCCGTAAATGGTGTGTGTAATTCGATGATTTTATTAATTATTCATTTTCTGGGGATTTATGATGCATCTACCCCATATAATTGGGAGAGTAGATAGGAGTTAATCAATAATTGAAGATATCCATTTCAATGTCTGTGTCTGTCCGAATCTGATTAACAAACAATCAAGTTTCATAGGTAACATATTTATTTTCTTTTAATCTCATTTGAAACTCTTGTTTTTTTTTTTGTTTTCTCTAATGAATAATTAGCAATCTATGAAACAATTGAGACAGAGGTGATTGATACATCTTATTCACTTTATTTTAAGAAAAGATTTCAGAAAGATTATTGAGCCTTTGAAGTTAAATAAACTAGGCAGAAAATGAGGAAATCTTATATTTATGTATTCTTTTCTTATTATTGTTATCGTTATATTTTATTTCATTGACAACCTTATTTATTTTTTATTTCTATTTTTGTGAAAAAGATTTGTGATCCTTAAATTAGAAATAGTTAAAATAGAATATCATATCTATAATAATTTTCAAGGACAATTGTTTAGTCTATTTGATAGATCCGGGTATTCCCTAATCTCTTTCGCGATTCTTATCTTATTTTATCAAAACAAAAAGAATAACAACCTTAATTTTCCCTTACATCAGTCTTTTTTATCTAACATTCAAAAAAAAAATATCCATATATAAACATATATTCATATATATATGAAATTTGATAGTAAATAAATATTTCATTCATACAAAATAGTTTATTCATCCAAAAATAGTTTATTCATCCAATATACAATAAAATATGGGTTTAAATAAATTGAATTCTTGCTGATATTTTTTCAGAAACTACCCATTCCTAATAGTATAGATTACTATGTACCAACTAAACCAATGACTATTCATGATTCCATAATTGAATCAATTACATACCAGTTCCAAGAAACTAGAGGTTATGGTAAAACTTCGTTTAAAACGATGTGGTAGAAAGCAACGTGCGACTTGAAGGACATGATCAACTGTGGATTCTTACATCCACCATTTTATATTATATAGGAATGAAGATGCTCTTGGCTCGACATCGTTTGTTCTGTTCCATTATAACCCTCATTTTTTTTTTTTTGGGGGGGGGGGTTGATGGAACTAGTACATGATGGAGCTCGAGTAGAAAGTATTGAGTCATTTATCAGGGGCAGAGATCTAGGGTTAGTGTCAATCAATAAGTTGAAACAACTTCGTAAGTATATTTTCGATATAGAAATCGAAAGGATCCAATTCGAGCAAGTTTCAAATTCAAACGTAAAATTTGTTGGAATTAGTAAAAGTCTTTTGATCAAAAGTGTATCACGCGAGAATCAATCATTCATAAGATTCTTTGATAAAAAGAAATCAAAAAAATGGTATGTTGCTGCCATTTTGAAACGATTAAAGATCACCGAAGTAATGTCTAAACCCAATGATTCCAGGCAAAGATAAAGGATCCCGGAACAAGGAAATACCCTTTTCAATTGTCTCAATAACTAAACTAGATCAGAATGAAGAATAGAAATATATTCTAAAGGAGACAGGCAAAGGGGGTTCTAGACCGCTCAATAAATGAAATGCTTAAAGGTTTTCCTTTGAGTGAGAATTATCCAACTTGAGTTATGAGGGTACAAAGAAGAATGATTTTTTTCTTTTTCAGAAACGAATAACAAAAGAATAAGAAAAAAGTATTTAAATCATAGTCTAATTGATTTGATAATCTATGGATCTATTTTACATTAATTAGAATTCTATACATATACAGAACTTCGAATTTTCTCGAGCCGTACGAAGAGAAAACTTCTTATACGTTTCTGGGGGGGGGGGGTATTGTTAATCTACATCTATCCCAATGAGCCGTTTATCGAATCGTTGCAATTGATGTTCGATCCCGAAGAGAAGGAAGAGATCTTCGTAAAGTGGGTTTTTATGATCCGATAAAGAATCAAACCTATTTAAATGTTCCTGCTATTCTATATTTCCTTGAAAAAGGCGCTCAACCTACAGGAACTGTTCATGATATTTCAACGAGGGCAGGGGTTTTTACGGAACTTCACCTTAATCAATAACCGAAATTCAATTAATAAAATACAAAAAAGAGGGTGTGGATGACTTGTCTATAGCTTTGGATAACCTTTTCCCTATTATTTCCCCCTCTCTTGTTCTATTTATACTACACTTATTTCTTAGTGCTACTCGAAAATGTCGTCTTCTATAACGACAAAAATCTATTTTTATTTTATTGATATAAATTGATCTAAGATGGATAGAAAAAAGATTAATCAAGTGAATAAATGAAATAATGGGTTCTATAAATAATGGGTTCTATACTATAAATAGAAAATTTTGACATTACAGTAAATGGGCTGGGCTGGTTTTTCTTGGAAATCTATGAATAAAAAAAACAAGGGATTAAGCTTGTTTATTCTACTTTTATTTTTTGATTGAATAAACCCGAGATTTTTTTCTACTTATTTCGTAATTGATTTTTTCGTCTACACCTTTTTTTATATTTATGTTGATTATCTCTATAGTGCCAATCCAACGCAAGTCCGTAGTTTGAGTTTTTATTTCTTTTATCTTTTTCTTATATAATTCGATTAAATTATTAGAATTTTTATTATTTATTTCTATATTAAATTATTATAATTCTTATTTATATATTGAATATTGAATTACATATATTTATAGATATATTGAATTTCATATGTTTAATTAAAATCTTAATAAATATAAATAGATATATTCTATTAATAAATAAGATATTAAAAAGGAAAAATGAAATATATATAAATCAATAATAAAAAAATTCAATTGAAATTGAAATAACTATTTCCATTTTTTTTTTTATTTATTCAAATTTCGAATTTGATTTCAATTTAGAATTCTTTTAAAATTTTAAATTCTTTTGTTTTCTCCATTGTATTCTTTTTTCACTATTCACATTCATATTGACAACAGTGGATCAAAGAAATATAATCCGATCGTGGATAAATGGATCTAGTTATCTACCTTTCATAGACTTGACTTTTTATTTTACTTCATTCCCATGATAGGCTCATTGGATTTTCTGTGATACACGAAGTTACTTTTGTGTGATATAAGGAGTTTTTTTTTTTATGAAAAAAAAAAAAAAATGGATAAAAAATGGATAATCTAAGAAGGGATAACATAAGATACAAGAGATGGTATATCAATTTCTTATTTTATCTAAATCTTTACTAAAAATCTTTACTAAAAAATCATTCGATTTTCATCTCATAGAATTTTTTTTTTTTATTTTTGTTATTTTGATTACGTCGTGCAATTCCATTTCGTTTTTGATTCCGATTGTATCTACACATACTAATTCTTTTTCTTTTTTTCGGGTTGCTAACTCAACGGTAGAGTACTCGGCTTTTAAGTGCGGCTAGCATCTTTTACACATTTGTATGAAGTAACGGATTCGTCCATACTATCGGTAGAGTTTGTAAGACCACGACTGATCCTGAAAGGAATGAATGGAAAAAGCAGCATGTCGTATCAATGGAGAATTCGGGGAATATTTTTACCCGATCGGTCCAAAACCTTGTTTGAATTGTTGATGCGGAACAAAATCAATTTCAAGTGGGGTCGAATGAATAAATGGATAGAGCCCCATGGCTCCAATTAGAGAGAAATAAAAAGCAACGAGCTTATGTTCTAAATTTGAATGATTACCCGATCTAAGTATACGTTAAAAATATATTAGTGCTTGATGCGGGAAGGACTTTTCTCATGAGTGGATTATCGATTTTTTTATGAGTCCTAACTATTAACTATTAGTTATTCTACATTATGGGGTAGAGATGAATGTGTAGAAGAAGCAGTATATTGATAAAGAGATTTTTTTTTTTCCAAAATCAAAAGAGCGATTGGATTGAAAAAATAAAGGATTTCTAACCATTTTCTTATCCTAAAATAAACCAATTAGATGGAAAAAGAGAGTATAGAGAGTCCGTTGATAAGTCTTACCTGTTTACGAGGTATCTATTCTTATTTCTTTTTTACTGTAATACCTTGTTTTGACTGTATCGCACTATGTATCATTTGATAACCCAATAAATTCATTATAGTATCCCTGGTTCAAATCTAATTTCAAATGGAGGAATTTCAAGGATATTTAGAACTTGAGAAATATCGGCAACGTGACTTCCTATACCCACTTATCTTTCGGGAGTATATTTATGCATTTGCTCATGATCATTTTTTAAATAGATCTATTTTGTTGGAAAATGTAGGTTATGACAATAAATCCAGTTTACTAATTGTAAAACGTTTAATTACTCGAATGTATCAACAGAATCATTTGATTATTTCCACTAATGATTATAACCAAAATGAATTTTTGGGGTACAACAAAAATTTGTATTCTCCAATTCTATCAGAAGGGTTTGCACTCATTGTGGAAATTCCATTTTCCCTACGATTAGTATCTTCCTTAGAGGAAGCAGAAATCGCAAAATCTTCTAATTTACGATCAATTCATTCAATATTTCCTTTTTTAGAGGATAAATTCCCACATTTAAATTATGTGTCAGATGTATTAATACCATATCCCCTCCATCTGGAAATTTTGGTTCAAATTCTTCGCTACTGGGTGAAAGATGCCTCTTCTTTACATTTATTACGGTTCTTTCTTCACGAGTATTCTAATTGGAATAGTCTTATTACTCCAAAGAAATCGATTTCTTTTTTTTCAAAAAGAAATCGAAGATTATTCTTGTTCCTATATAATTCTCATGTATGTGAATACGAATCTATTTTCCTTTTTCTACTTAAACAATCTTCTCATTTAGGATTAACATCTTATAGGGTCCTTTTTGAGCGAATCTATTTCTATGGAAAAATAGAACATGTTGTAGAAGTATTTGCTAATGATTTTCTGGCTATCCTACGGGTCTTCAAGGATCCTTTCATGCATTATGTTAGATATCAAGGAAAATCCATTCTGATTTCAAAAGATACGCCTCTTCTGATGAATAAGTGGAAATATTACCTTGTCAATTTATGTCAATGTCATTTTTCTGTGTGGTCACAACCAGAAAGGATCCAGATAAATCCATTATCCAAACGTTCTCTTGACTTTTTGGGCTATATTTCAAGTGTGCGACTAAATCCTTCAGTGGTACGGAGTCAAATGCTAGAAAATACATTTCTAATAGATAATTCTAGGAAGAAATTCGATACATTAGTTCCAATTATAGCTCTGCTTGGATCATTGGCTAAAGTGCAATTTTGTAACGTATTGGGGCATCCTATTAGTAAGTCCACCTGGGCGGATTTGTCGGATTTTGATATTATTGATCGATTTGTGCGTATATGCAGAAATCTTTCTCATTATTACAGTGGATCCTCAAAAAAAAAGAGTTTGTATCGAATAAAATATATACTTCGACTTTCTTGTCTTAAAACTTTGGCTCGTAAACACAAAAGTACTGTACGTGCTTTTTTGAAAAGGTTAAATTCGGAATTATTGGAAGAATTCTTTACGGAGGAAGAACGGTTTCTTTCTTTGATCT